TAAAAAAAAAAACATATTTAATTAAAATTTATCCTCTTCATGCTTACTATAACTAGTTATTTCGGTTTTCTACTAGCAGCTTTGACTATAACCTCGGCTCTATTTATCGGTCTAAACAAGATACGACTTATTTGAAATTAATTGCATGAACCATTCCTAAAAAAAAACCTTCTGTGGTAGTTCATATATTCTATAGTTCCTTACCCGGCCCATTTCCAATTCTTGGTCATTGAATTCATGGCTAATACGGATTAATATTTAAGGATAGATATTACCTCTCCTTTTCTGCGTTCAAAGAAATTGAAATGATTGAAGTTTTTCTATTTGGAATTGTCTTAGGTCTAATTCCTATTACTTTGGCTGGATTATTCGTAACTGCATATTTACAATACAGACGCGGTGATCAATTGGACCTTTGATTAATTAACATCTCTTTTTTTTTTGATTGACCTCCTACTTTCTTTAATCTACAGGAGGTCAAATTCAGATTGCTGTTCAAGTTTTTCAGTCTAATTTTCAAACGAACAAATAACAAGAATGGAATCACGCTCTGTAGGATTTGAACCTACGACATCGGGTTTTGGAGACCCACGTTCTACCGAACTGAACTAAGAGCGCTTTATTATCACAAAAATCATTTTATTTTGTGACCCAATTCGTCTTGCATGTATATACTATCATAAATAATATAATAAAATTAAAGATTTATTTTGTATATCCAATGTTAATAAATTTCAATTGATCCCTCGTTACTGCCCATAAGGAATAGGTAGGGATGACAGGATTTGAACCCGTGACATTTTGTACCCAAAACAAACGCGCTACCAAGCTGCGCTACATCCCTTTCAATTGGCCTACAGTGTCATTGTAGAGAATCTCTGTCTTGTTTTCCACATCTTTATTTCTTCCATTAATATACACAATCTTGCTATTTCTTCTTTTTGGTCTCATATATCATATAACATATAGTAATAAAAGACTTATACTATATACGTACTTATACTATATACGTATTAAATAAAGATGAAACCCGCCGTAAAGTAAAAAAAAGAACACTTTTTCGGGAATTCTCAAGTAGAAGTAAAAAGGAACTTATTTTTTTGTTTTAAGAAAAGGAATATCGACTATCTACTGTACTGAATCGTTGTACATTTCAATTTGAATTAGGGATTCTGCGTACAAATATAAGTGGTCAGTAGTTAACTACATATACACATCGGGTCATATATGTATTACCATTATTTATTACATTTTAGAATAAAATTACAATAAAAAGAAGGAGGATTTTCAATGCGAGATCTAAAAACATACCTCTCCGTGGCACCGGTAGTAAGTACTCTATGGTTCGGGTCTTTAGCGGGTTTATTGATAGAGATCAATCGTTTATTTCCGGATGCGTTGATATTTCCTTTTTTTTCATTCTAGTTAGTGAGATGGGGGGGGGTGAAGAAGATTAGAGATACAATCAAATATCTGTGACTAATCCCTCTCCTTCTCTTCTTTTTTTTATAAACGGAAATGTGATGGCTGTAGCAACAATATCATACAAGATACTTAAATGAAATACTGTACAGCGATTTACATTTATAAAGTCGAAATAGAGTCAGAAATCATTATAGTCCTTATTATTACTATAGTGATTATTGATTGATTGAAATTGAAACGAAATCTTTCATAATTTGATTTAGAGTTAGCAACTTTTATTTTATTTTTTTTTTTCGTTCCTTTCTTCTTCTTCCCTTCGGATTGGAAAATAGAAAAATGGAGTCAGTCAAAAACCCAAAGGAGGTTCATGGCCAAGGGTAAAGATGTCCGAGTAACGGTTATTTTGGAATGTACCGCTTGTGTTCGAAATCGTGTTAATAAAAAATCAATGGGCATTTCCAGATATATTACTCAAAAGAATCGACATAATACGCCCAGTCGATTAGAATTGAGAAAATTCTGTCCCTTTTGTTACAAACATACGATTCACAGTGAAATAAAGAAATAGATCGAACCGATCGCCTCCGTGTCCGCCTTCCAATCCAAGGAAGATGAAAAACGACATGTTATATATAACATAACAATTTCTATAACATATATTAAATATAAACAAATCCTATTTATTAATTCTAAATCTTTTTTGATCGTTTTTGTTTTGATCCGATCGAAATAGGAATAGGATTTTCGGGATAAGGAATAAACAAACCATGGATAAATCCAAGCGATTCTTTCTTAAATCCAAGCGATCTTTTCGTAGGCGTTTGCCCCCGATCCAATCGGGGGATCGAATTGATTATCGAAACATGAGTTTAATTAGTCGATTTATTAGTGAACAAGGAAAAATATTATCTAGACGGGTGAATAGATTGACTTTAAAACAACAACGATTAATTACCGTTGCTATAAAACAAGCTCGTATTTTATCTTCGTTACCTTTTCTTAATAATGAGAAACAATTTGAAAGAAGCGAGTCGACCACTAGAACTACAGGTCTGAGAACTAAAAATAAATAATTCTTCAATTGAATCAAATTCCAACCCGAACTCAAACGCAAATTTACGTTTTGTTCGAAAAATATGAGAATCCAGATTTGATTATTTGATTATCGTGTCGTAAGAAAAAAAAAGAATTGGGAAAGAAGAATAAATATTTTTTTATTGAACGTGTTTGTTCATTTTGATAACTTTCTCATAGGATGATATTTTATCATACTAATTTCTACTCTACCTTCCCGGAGTTCATTCTCCAGGGAACTCCATTTAAAATAAAACATTCCAACGGATTCCTTCCAATCTCCTTATTTTATGATCTCATTAGAAATCATATAAAAACAATTCCTATTGAATATAGCTATTTGTGCAAGTATTTTACGATTAAGAAGCAACTGCCCTTTGTACAGATTGTGTATTAGTCTACTATAACTATAGTATACATTATTGTCTCGACTTACTGCATTTATCCGAGTGATCCACAAACGCCGAAAATCTCTCTTTTGCCTATCTCTATCCCGATGAGCTGAAACCAAAGCTCTTATTTTCTGTTGAGTAATAGTCCGGGTAAGTCTTGAATGAGCCCCTCGAAAGCTTGAGGCAAATAAACGAATTTTTGTTCTACGTCTTCGAGCTATATATCCGCGTTTAATTCTGGTCATTGAATAAATGAAACTTTGATGAATAACTAAGTGATTTCTTTTCTTTCAGTTATTTCCTTCCCCTTTCCTAGTCTATTAATAACAAAACGGATTCTTCCAATGTATAAAAAAAAATTCCAATGGCTTTTGCTACTATAACCTTCCCGACCACGATTTTTTTATAGGCTTTCGACTCGAAATAAGAAATTTTTTTTGATACTAAATATCAAAAAAAACATAGTAAATAAAATAGTAAATCAAAAAGTAGTAAATATAAATGGGTATAGTGGGTTCCATCGTTTCTATGGTTTCTTCTTAAACGGTGAGGTCTTCTCTATACACCGGAGCCCCTTCTTTCATTTAATGAATGTTATTGTTAACTTGTACAGTTCACACTTTTTGGCTCTACCCATAATTATCTAGTAATAGGTCTTTCACAACGAAACCCACCGATACAGTAACGGTATTTAATTATGAAGATTAGCTGAGTAGCTGACCCTGTTAGTCCGTTCTTGCAAGAGTCAAGAATAGGGGCATAACCTTTCTGCTTTTTAAATAGGATTTCCCTGCTTAATGGATAAATTTTTCTACCAATGGGGAATTCTTTCTCGTCGTAAATTAAAAATTGAAATGATTGGATTTAGCACCAATGAAAACCATAAATTTGATAACACAATAGAAAGATATGATAGATCTTTTTTATTTTTAGATTTACCTTTTTTAGTTTTAGATAGTGAATGGGCTTCTTTCATTCTATCCTATTCATTGGTACTGATCGCCAATACTGGATCAATTGTTTTCTTTCTTTTGGCCTAGCACATTATCTGAACGAGTCGCACATACACCCTAGTACATGTTCCTCGTCGCTGAGGACATCCCTTAAGAGCAGGAGATTTCGTGACATTTTTGATTGACTGTCTTGTGTTTCTAATAAGTTGTTTAATAGTTGGCATGTTGAATCATATACATAATGAGCTGGTTTAGATCGATCCTAACCGGATGATTATGAATCATTTATATATTAATAGATGAATTATTAATTAATAGAATATTAAACCCGATAAGACGATAAAATCGCAAATCCCGGATTTGCGTGAAATCCCTGTTCTGTTAGTTTTTGTTATTTTTTAACCGCTACACGATCAACAATTCCATGAGCTTGGGCTTCTGTTGCTGACATAAAAATATCTCTTTCCATGTCTTCGGAAACAACCCATAAAGGTTTGCCTGTTCTTTGTACATAAACCCTTGTGATGGTTTCGCGTAGCTTCAGTAGTTCTTCCGCTTCCAGGACAAATTCTCCCGTCTGTGCCTCATAAAAACCACTAGCAGGTTGATGCATCATTACCCTGATAATATAACATAATAGACAGTTCCTCCATCTTGCATGATGAAAGTCGAAGAGATAAAGAATAATAAAAAAAAATAGTACGAAAAAAAGATAGAATTGAACAACCGTACAGGCATCTTTTGCGCATTGCATACGGCTCTACAATGGAATTCACTTTTACTTTTTTTTTACCTTACTTACATCGAAGAAATAGGCAAAAAAAAATAAATATATATGTTGTATATTTATGTTATATTTTATTATATATTTATGTCATATATTGTAGGGTCTATCAGATTCATATAGGTAAATGATCCACTAACCACCCTTCCTTTTGGAGTAGTTAAAAAATACTATGATGGCTCCGTTGCTTTATTATTTCGTCTGTTATTTAGCAATCCCAAAGTTTCTTTTTTTTTTTTTATTTTCGTATTCTTTCATAACATAAATATTGTTATCTTCGGTGTGAAACCAAAAAAGTTTGTGACGCTGAAATGGGTCTTCCGATAGATCAGATAAAATTGGAAATACCCTTTATCTCATACTACTCTTTCGATACATAATGTAAGTATTTTGAAAAATTTTTCTTTTTATATCGAATTCGAAGTGCCATGCTATTATTACTTAATATTCATATAGCGCGAAGGCATAGTCTTCTTTTTTTCTCTCAAATCAAACAAAAAACTCATTGGCGCCAAGCGTGAGGGAATGCTAGACGTTTGGTAATTTCTCCTCCGACCAGAATAAAAGATCCCATTGAAGCGGCTAATCCCATGCATACTGTCTGTATATCTGGTCGTACAAATTGCATAGCATCATAAATAGCTACTCCGGGTATTAGCCATCCGCCAGGAGAGTTTATAAACAAATACAGATCTTTGGTATCGTTATCCATACTGAGATATACCATAAGAGCAATAAGTTGATTCGAGATCTCGTTATCAATCGGTTGGCCTAAAAAAAGTAATCTTTCTCGATAAAGTCGGTTGATTGGGATAAAATTGTATCCCTTAGGAACCGTACGGGCACCTTTTGATGCATACGGTTCAACACAAATTGCGAAAACAAACAAAGAATCAATGTGTAGATTCTAGCTTTCTTTCTTTTTTCATATTCATAGCAGGCTCCTTTTAGCTTGTAACAAAGGGGAGCTTTTTCTTTCATGTTTCAAGAAAGATGAGTTTTGGCCTGTTTTAATTTATATATAACTATATAAATTAAAAACCTATAAATAAAAAAAAAAATTCACTAAACTTATCGGACTAACTTCTCATTGATGTATTGTTTCATCGGGATCCAATCCAAATCGCGATGTAATTTTCTTGTTCCTGAACGGTCTTTTTCAACTTTTTTTAGGTTTAGGCTCTACTCCGAATAAAGATCTGCCCGATTTGGATTTGCACATATAGGACAAATGCCCCAATACCACGTCTTTTTGCTACGACTTCCTTTTTTTATTTATTCCATGTCTCCCGCCAAATAGTAAATATTCAATGCATCCATCACCATCACATTACTCGATTGATTAACAGTTTGAGATCATTATTATATATTATAAATGGAAAATCTTTATAAATATCATATTCTATTTATAAATGGAATATGATATAAGTGGTAATCATAGATATATTACCAATTGGTTTTTTTTTTTCTAAACGGAGCCTGTATATTTCATTTTTTTGGTCTAACCAAGCCAACCATAAATTATAAATTATTATAATTGAGAATATTAATCTGTATACCCCCCTAAAAAATAGATTGAATTGCACTTCATTGCATTTCACGCTCCAAATTTTTGGATGATTCAATCAACCTTTCTTGGGCGAAAGAGGGGATATCTCGATCGGGTAAGAGAACGGGGAAATACCATATGACCAAATATATCTGACAAGTCGCACTATATGTCAATCCACGATGCATTTTCCTCTCCAGGGTTTCGAAAAGGAACTTTTGGAACACCAATAGGCATTAAATGAAATAAAAATTAATTACTATAGCTCACTTTGATGTGAAAGCGTAACAATGTATTTATTGTCTTAATAATATTGTTCTTTATCATATTTTATCCATAGATTGAATAAGTTTATAAAAAAGGAAGACAGAAATACTAAAGGAAAATTCTTTCAAATAGGTCCTTTGAATTGAATGATGAACAAAAAAAAATATAAATGCAGTCACTCATATAAAAGGTATCAACCTCTTACCATTGCGTATTGGTACTTATCGGGTGTAGAATAGATCTGCTTCTTTTTGTTCCTACAAACAAAACTGTTCCATTATTAATAATATTAATAAAAGACATTATTACTAAAAGAATAGAACAAATATTAATCCTTTCCCCGAGATAATCCACTCAAAGGGGAAGGTCCATAGTATAGTTTTTTTCCAGTGCAATAAAGTTACATAGTGTCTATTTTTCGTTGATAGAGGGGTATTTCCATGGGTTTGCCTTGGTATCGTGTTCATACCGTCGTATTGAATGATCCCGGTCGTTTGCTTGCTGTCCATATAATGCATACAGCTCTGGTTGCTGGTTGGGCCGGTTCGATGGCTCTATACGAATTAGCAGTTTTTGATCCCTCTGACCCTGTTCTTGATCCAATGTGGAGACAAGGTATGTTCGTTATACCCTTCATGACTCGTTTAGGAATAACCAATTCATGGGGCGGTTGGAGTATCACAGGAGGGACTATAACGAATCCGGGTATTTGGAGTTACGAAGGCGTGGCCGGTGCACATATTGTGTTTTCTGGCTTATGCTTTTTGGCAGCTATCTGGCACTGGGTGTATTGGGATCTAGAAATATTTTGTGATGAACGTACAGGAAAACCCTCTTTGGATTTGCCCAAAATCTTTGGAATTCATTTATTTCTCTCAGGGTTGGCTTGCTTTGGTTTTGGCGCATTTCATGTAACAGGATTGTATGGTCCGGGAATATGGGTATCCGATCCTTATGGACTAACCGGAAGGGTACAATCTGTAAATCCGGCGTGGGGTGTGGAAGGTTTTGATCCTTTTGTTCCGGGAGGAATAGCCTCTCATCATATTGCAGCAGGTACCTTGGGCATATTGGCGGGTCTATTCCATCTTAGTGTCCGTCCGCCCCAACGTCTATACAAAGGATTACGTATGGGAAATATTGAAACTGTCCTTTCCAGTAGTATCGCTGCTGTCTTTTTTGCAGCTTTTGTGGTTGCTGGAACTATGTGGTATGGTTCGGCAACTACCCCGATTGAATTATTTGGTCCCACTCGTTATCAATGGGATCAAGGATACTTCCAACAAGAAATATATCGACGAGTTGGTGCTGGGCTAGCCGAAAATCAAAGTTTATCCGAAGCTTGGTCTAAAATTCCTGAAAAATTAGCTTTTTATGATTACATCGGCAATAATCCAGCAAAGGGGGGATTATTCAGAGCGGGCTCAATGGACAATGGGGATGGAATTGCTGTTGGGTGGTTAGGACACCCTGTTTTTAGAGATAAAGAGGGGCGTGAACTTTTTGTACGTCGTATGCCTACTTTTTTTGAAACATTTCCGGTTGTTTTGGTAGACGGAGACGGAATTGTTAGAGCCGATGTTCCTTTTAGAAGGGCAGAATCGAAATACAGTGTCGAACAAGTAGGTGTAACTGTTGAGTTCTATGGTGGCGAACTCAATGGAGTCAGTTATAGTGATCCCGCTACTGTGAAAAAATATGCTAGACGTGCTCAATTGGGTGAAATTTTTGAATTAGATCGTGCTACTTTGAAATCCGACGGTGTTTTTCGTAGCAGTCCGAGGGGTTGGTTTACTTTTGGACATGCTTCGTTTGCTCTTCTCTTTTTCTTCGGACACATTTGGCATGGTGCTAGAACCTTGTTCAGAGATGTTTTTGCTGGGATTGACCCAGATTTGGATGCTCAAGTAGAATTTGGAGCATTCCAAAAACTTGGAGATCCAACTACAAGAAGACAAGTAATCTGATACAATATTGTTTTGTTATTTTTCGTCTTTAGTTTTGTGAAAAACTGTAGGGTACCAGATAAATCTTGATTGGAATCGCTACCTTTTCTTTGACTCTTGCTCTTTCTTTATCCGGGAGACGATCCCCAATAAACAGGTATGGAAGCTATAATTGTAAACCACGATCGAATCTATGGAAGCATTGGTTTATACATTCCTCTTAGTCTCAACTTTAGGAATAATTTTTTTCGCTATCTTTTTTCGAGAACCACCTAAAGTTCCAACTAAAAAGGTGAAATGATTTTTCATTATCTCAATTGAAAGTAATGAGCCTCTCAATATTGAGAGGCTCATTACCTCAACTAGTCTCCGTGTTCCTCGAATGGATCTCTTAGTTGTTGAGAGGGTTGCCCAAAAGCAGTATATAAGGCGTACCCAGTAAAACTTACAAGTAAACCCGATATAAAGATGGCAACTAGGGTTGCTGTTTCCATTATTATATAGTTTCAAGTTTCAAGACCACAATGGATCTATGATAAGATCATTTATTTACAACGGAATGGTATACAAAGTCAACAGATCTCAATGAATATAAAATACGATTTATGGCTACACAAACCGTTGAGAGTAGTTCTAGATCTGGTCCAAGACGAACTACTGTAGGGAGTTTATTGAAACCATTGAATTCAGAATACGGTAAAGTGGCTCCTGGGTGGGGAACTACTCCTTTGATGGGTATCGCAATGGCCCTTTTTGCGGTATTCCTATCTATTATTTTGGAGATTTATAATTCTTCCATTTTACTGGACGGAATTGGAACGAATTAGATTCACAAGAACTAGTAACTAGCTTTTCAATACAAAGTGAAGCATTTAGGTCTCTTATTTTTATCCCATTCTATTTTGGTAGTTCGATCGTGGAATTTCTTTGTTTCTGTAGTTCCGGAATATGAGTGTGTGACTTGTTATAATTGATCCTATGGATAGTACAGAGAATGCGTCTGTCATCTTGATCGAGATGGTTTTACTTCGTCGGATATTCATTCTAGTATCTGAAGCACGGAATATAGGAAATAGATTACAAAGTATTATTAGCACTATGATTCATACTTAATATTCAGACCTCGTGTCCGGACTTCCATTTTTTTTCTTCAAAGGGTTATATTTAGAAGTTATAAATCGAAAGATTTTTATTCTTTCAAACTCCTATTTATGCTTATTTTGATCAAAGGACAAAGGTGTCTTTGGATTTTTATTCATTCTAGTTATTCATTGAATAAGTGATAATCTAAGAGTTCTTACTCAAGGAATTTTTGGAATTTGTTTATATTTATAAAGGGTTTTATTGAATCATCGTGGTTCTAGTATGAATCTGGGGTTTTAATTGATTCATAGGGTCTTAACAAGAGAATTCCTATCAATAATAAAGAAAACAGTAGTAAAGGCGCATTACACACAATAAAAAAAAAAAATAGGTAAATAGAAGATTCAAGAGGCCTATAATCATCACCATAGAGACAAACGAGCCGACTTGATGTTTTGGCATTATAACCACAAGAAAGAACTTTCGGATTTTTATTCTTTTGTATCTTCAGAAACGATTGAATCATA